ATTCCGGCGATCCTCACGATCCGAGTCCGAGCTGTTGGAATCGGCAGCGGATCACGAAATCTTGGTGATCTTCTCTATAGGAGTCCGTTTGGAAATCGTCCACCCTGCGCGCACCCCCCGAGTATAGGATTCAACAGGAATCGCACAAGGTAGATTGATAGAAACCTCTGGTAAAATACCCACCAGTACCCGTAACCCAGCAAAGAAAGTACATTCCATTAGGGATTGGCGACTTACCCATTCAGTGACTTTGGCACTGGACGTTCTTAAAATGGGGTCGGGTGAATTAGAGAATAGACAGACGTCTGTTGGCATTCCAGCCTATCCGAAAGAGGATCGTACCTCTTGGTCGTGAATATCTGAATAGGACGAACCCGCCTACGTGGATATCTTTGCTTCGGAACAAAGCAATTAGAATTAGGCTCGGTCAACTGGAATGTGTATTATCCATATGGGAGATCTTCCAATTGAGGAGATCCATCGACCTGAGACGAAGAGAAAGGTCTATCTATCTTCTTTAGTTATTCAATGAAACCAATGATTCGTTATTGGAGCAGATAGCAACAACCATTTCAGCGGACATGCGTATTTTCCGATGGATTTCCATGGTTTCATTAGTAGAAATTGTTTGATGTAGCGAGTAATAGGCTCTTTCGCCGTTCAAGAATTCTTGTTTAGGCAGTTCATATCATCCACACATAGTGATCTAAGATTTCAATTCTTCCATGTTTCAGCAGTAGCATATTGTTCCATGGAGCTAAGGCCAAAAAGATGGAAGAAACAAGTGTTTCCACGACTCTACCATCCGGCCAATTCTGTTCCACTTAATCCCCTTTTCATGGGCACATATCTTTACGGCTAAGGAATGGGGAATCTTTCTCCTGTTACATGAATCAAATGTTTCATTTCATCCGGGAAAAGCCATCTCTTTCTCAACAATGTCTTTGTCATTTGATCCAATAGCGTTCCGTTAGATAGGAACAGATTTGATAAATACTGATAACTCTCGGATAGAGTATTAGAACGGAAAGATCCATTAGATAATGAACTATTGGTTCTAAACCATCTCTGGCGATGAATCAACAATTCGAAGTGCTTTTCTTGCGTATTCTTGATGAACCAGCGTTTATATATAGATGTAGGAGGATTTGTTTGGGAAGCAATGAGCCCCTTTGACATCTCTTCATCTACAAAGAATTCTCGACGTGAAAACACAGAGACAGAGGGCTGATCTTTGAATAGGGAAAAGGATGGATCCGCAGGGTCCCAAATGAATTGGCTTGTTCGAAAAAAGCCTTGTTCTTTGGAAGATCTATCTCGTGTCTGGTACTGCATGGTTCCACTCTGCAAGAACTCCGAATCATTCTCTTGAAGCTCACCCTCTTTATGATAAATGATCCATTTGCCCCGAAATGACCCAGTCCAATAGGGAAATCCCAATTCAGTGGGCCTTTCGATACAATCAAATCGCCATATTCTAGGAGCCCAAACTATGTGATTTAAGAAATCCTCCTCTATCTGTTGCGGATCGAGGGCCCCTTCCCCTTCTTCAAACTCCGATTCGTATTTTTCATATAGAAATCTCTGATCAACGATAGAACAAGATCCATTTTGCATCATATCTAAGTGATTCCTTGGTTCGGACCGAAGAAGTAATGTCACTCGATTATTATCAAACTGACTGCAATATTTTTCTGTCCGTGAGGATCCCGCCAGAGCCAGAGCGCCTTCTACTTCTAATAGTAATAATAGTAATAGGCCATGAACTAGATCAGAATCGTTCTCGACGAATCCATAAGAAGTGATCCAATTTTTTTCATCGTGTCTGGATGAAGACCAAAGATCTTGAGCGACCGATCCGGCAGAACAACTCAAAAGATAAAGAAGTATCGTTAATTTCTTCATGCTCGTTCCAAGTTCGAAGTACCATTTGTACAAATAAGAATCCCCTCCCTTACATGATTTCTTCTTCATATAGATAGATATAGGATCTATGGGGCAATTACTTAGAAGTACATTTTGTGTAACAGCCCTTCCTATCTGATAGAAAAGGATCCCATGATCCTGAACCGATCTTATCTGGGATCGAAAATCCCAAGTTTTTCTATGAAGAGCTGATCTAATTGTATTAGTTTCTATAATGGATTTCTTCTGTGTAATACTAATTGATAGGGCCTCATTGATAAGTGCTACAAGATCTCGCGCATTGGAACCCATGGTTATGGACCCGAATCCGTTAGTATGGAACATCTTCTTTTCCAAGTGAAATCCTCTAGTATATGAAAGAATGAAAAAGTGCTTTCGTTGTTGTGGAAGAAGAAGCCTTCGTATCTTAATGCATGTATTTAATTTATTTGGAGCTATTAGAGCGGGATCCACTTTTTGGGGAATATGAGTCGAAGCAATAACAAGAATCTTTCCAGTGGAACATCTTTCACAATCCCTGGAGAGATAGTTCTCTAATAGATCGAGGGATAAGTAATTCGACTCATTCACATGCAGATCATGAATGTTTGGAATCCATATTATGCAAGGAGACATTGCTTTTGCTAATTCGAATTGAAGGGTGATATCAAATCGGTCTATTTTCGTCGTCATATACATAGTTAGCACATTCGTCATAGTTAGCAGCTCCGTATCAATATCAAGGTCATCATTACTATCATCAATATCGTCACTATCATCAATATCGATATCATCAATAGGATAACCTTTAGGCTTGTCATCCAGGAACTTGTTCGGAAATACCGTAATGAAAGGAACATAGGAGTTTGTCGCTAGATATTTGACCAAACAGGATCGTCCAGTTCCTATAGAACCTATCACTAAAATACCTCTAGAAGGGGATAGGGCTAAGCGGAGCGAAAAGGGTTTTACATGAGGAGATGGGGAATGAAAAATATTAGCCCCACACAAGGTTTGTGAATAAGTGATTGTATGATAATGAGCAAGGAATATCCGTCTTTCTGCTAAACAGGATCTATTGAACTCATAATTCATTAGATCCTTTTGATGAATGTCAACTAAGTATCGTAAGGAAATTGATCCCGGTTGTTCAATCATTTGATAACCAGAGTCATTCTTTGATAAATGATCACTATGAGTCAGACTCAATAGAATTTGATCAATCCTTTTTTCTGTCGTTAAGGTGGAGAACTGAACCAAGAATTCTCTTTCTTCATCATCAATCGAATCACTGTTCGCGACCCAGAATTCTATTTTATCATCAATCCAATCACCGTTCACGTTTTTTCTTTTTCTTATCAATGAATAGATCTCTTTACTTGTACGACTTAGATGTCTCGTATTTCTCGAAAAAATGATTCGATTGATGGGATTTGGTATGATACTTACAAGATCGATGAGATTGATCTTCCAATATTTCTTCTTAGAACGTATTGATTTGACCCCATAAGCGGGACCACCACCCAATAGCATGTTGCCACCAGAAGCAGAACCCCGTATTTCTTCCAGAGAATCTCCTAATTGTTCCAGAACAACTAGAAAGAGATTCTTTAACCAGAAAGGATTCAGTTCAGATGTAGGATACCTATCCAGAAGTTTTCGAAATTCCATCATGTATGATGGAATCATCAAAGATTTGATCTTTTCTAACTCTGTCTGTAACTCACTAGAGGCTCGGGAAACAAAGAGAAGATGTATACGAACGAGATATCCAGCAACAAGAAGAAGGAAAAAGATGGAATAGAGGAACTCCCGAGCATTTGTTGATCTCAGATGTGCCCATATCAATGGAACGGGTGACTCATTATTTCGATGAATCATTTCTTCGGACAGAAGAAGATTCTGTAAACATTGACTCGAAATCTCACTTATCAGAGTCCATTGTGGAAGAATCTTCTGAGGAATTGGCCATGATATATCTGATCCATGCATCATATCATGAAAAATGGATACAAATTTTTGACTACTACTCAGTATCGGCAATGGGTCTGAAAGAGTATCTAAAAGGGTGAAATTGAGATATTTGCACCCTGTCGAAGTAAGGAACCATGGCATATATGTTTGGAACAGATTCCATTTTGAGAGATTTGAAAAAGCACTATCTCGTTGAAAGGTTCTATACATCTGCCCTTTCTCAACGCATTTCTTTAGACAAAGACTCCGTTTTTTCCTCTTTCCGGATGGTAAATACTTCTCAGAACATGGAGTGTGAATCAAACCCATGTTTGAATTGAAACTGAGATACTGATGTAAGTTATTCCCTTCTGAATCAGATAGATTCATATCTGAAAGAGGCTGACAATAAGTTTTTTCCAAATTGACTATTTGTTCCTCTGTTAGAGGTGTTGCAGAAATGTCTGCGATCGAGTAAATAGCTCCACGAACGAATGGATCGGATCGAATTGGAAAATGGAAAGATTTGTACAATTTGTACAAGTTATACGTTTCATCACCACTTTGTGGGAAATCGTTAGGTATGAAGATGTCAGATACCTGTGACTCGATTGGTGAAAGAGTCTCTCTCTCCAAAAAAAGAGATCCTTTTTTACCGACGCACAAAGAAAAGATTTTGTTGCGAATGGACAAGATATTGAGGAATTGTCCATATGTAAGATCATAATTATTGATACGGGTCTTTTCCACATCAAAGGGGAATCTTTTGTGACAATAGAACCAGAAGTGATGTGGATCATTCAAGAATCGAAGTCGATTTGCTTTATAAAAAGAAGATATCAATGAACTTCTATGAAATGGTTTCACGGGATTCAGCCAATTGTCTCGATCGTGGGATATCATTGAGAAATAGGAATCCGTGTTATCAAAGGATTTCCTGCGATTCTTTCTAGTATGGAATGAGTCAATTACCCGCTTTGGTATCTTTTTGAACAAAAATGGTAATATTGTTCCTCCATTGATCAAGAATTTTGGTCTTTGGGAAGTATCATGATCATCCAATAAGAAGGGTTTCAATTTCTTCAAATGAACGATTTGAACACCTATGGATTCTAACAACTGATTGCAGAGTTGATCATTCGGACCTTTCAATTCATAGATGCGGATCTCGGACCTATGAATGGGGATATTCCCGATACTCACAAAGAAAAAGGGAAGTGACTTGGACAAAAAGAAACGAAGTGACTTGGACAAAAAGAGAAGTGACTTGGACAAAAAGAAACGAAGTGACTTAGACAAATCTTCTTTGTCGATAGCCTCGGACCAATCAATCGAATATTGATGAATACGTAATTGATCGAACACTACTTGCACTACTTGAAAAGGATTCTTCTGTTCAGAAACGAAATGTTCCAAATGTTCCTGGAAATTCTTGCTCCCATCGGACCATTTGTATCTATATGCATCAGGATCCTGATTCATGGATCTCTCAGTTCGAGAAATAAGAGGATCAAACCATTTCTTCTGACTCTTTTTCAAATTTGATAAATGTTGGTTGATCGTATATTTCATTATAGTTATATGATTCAGAGTATCATTTCCTATTTGATCCCTTTGAATTCCATATTCGAAGTTGCGATCGGATCTATTCATTAAAAAGAATCGATTCGATACATTTCTTATGTACCCATAATATTGGAGATTTCGGATCAATCTATATTGATTGACTGCCTCCATTATGTTGTTGCTAGCAAATACCGCTGTTTTTAGTTTGGGATCTTCCAACTCATTCCCGCAGTAGATCCGGACCGATTTTTTTCTGATCCTTCGAGAAAAAGATTCATTCTCCTCATAAAAAAGAGGAGGTAGAACCAATTTCTTTTTCGATTCATCTCTGGAGTTGAATACCTCATTCAAGAATCTTTTTTGATCCAACCCGTAGGAATCAATAGAAAAGGCAAATCCCCTATGAAACACCAGATCCGGCTCGGTTATTGATAGAGTGAATAGATCCGCCATTTCTGGGAATCTCTCTTCTGATTCAAAAAAATCGTGGCGTAACGCGTATCCCCCTTTGTTCCGGTCATGGAATAGATGAAAGAAATCAAAAAATGGATTTTTGTTCAAGAATGAAATCTTATTGGAACTGTCCATATCCGGTTCATCCTTCGGAACCAGATCCGGGATGTGATATGGTTCCGAAGGATGAATTGAGACGGTATCTTGTAAATACGTAATTATCTTGAATATATCAACCATTTCTTTCTTTTCCGCTCGCCTGGAAGGGACAAAAGAAACATCTTGTTTTTTCTTCAACAATTTATGATCTCTAGTGGACCTCTCAGTAGGATTCGAACCCAGATGAAGTTCTGACCATCTGTCAGATAAAAAAGAACGAATTGATCTTGTAGGATTTCCAAGAAATTCTTCGATTTCTTCCGGAAGCAGATGATTATTCATCCGCTTCTCAGGTTCTGTGAATAGCCAGGACATGGAGGAAGATCCAAAAAGGCATTTCGGGAATCGATCTGATTCTATCTCTGTTTGTTCCGTTTGAAGAAAGGAAGGATCCCAAAGAATTGATCTCTCTTTTAGTTGCTGAATCTCTGTTTGATCGATCAATGTGTGATATTCTGAATTCTCATTTCTAACGGAATCGAAATGATCTCTGGATTGATCAGAAGAAGATCCTTTCCATTGGCTAGAATCCGTTACTTGAACGAAAATAGATCTTGTGGAATCATATTGAATATTTGACAATACATTCCGTACCTTGCTAAAAAACCGATCCTTGTTTACCAACCACACATTGTCTAACCAAATCCAATTCTCTCTCGAGACGTTCCTCAAAAAATCCGATTCGTGCTGATTCTTCCCCCAACTAACGAAGAGATCTTGGCGGAATTGCCACATATGAAATTGAGCACAATTTTGCAAAGAAAGACCCCACTTGTTTCTCGAGAAGAGATGAGAAACATGCTCAATATCATTGGATTGCATAGTTGCCCCAGCTCCTTGTTGTTTGAAGAAACTCTCCCCCTGAATTGGTCTTTTTTCACGAAAAGCAGACATGAGATAACAAATCAAGTCTTTCCCTAAGATTTCGAATAGCTGTCCCGAATTCAAGTTGATTATGTTTCGTTTCTTCCTCGGAGAAAGACGATCAAACAATTCCCAATCATGGTCCTTGCGGATCAGATCATCCGTATAGGATAAAAAAAGAAACTCCAGATATTTGCTATCTTTCTCTTTGAATGAGATCTCAATTCCAGCTACGGTTTCATTAGATATCTGACAACTAGAATCCCTCTTTTTTCCGATCCGGTTCCTCCACCACCGCGAACCCCGGTTAGATTCAGGCATGATACGCTTTTTCTTTATTGGGATAACCCAAGTACTCTCTTGCGGATCCATGAAACAACTCTCAGAAATCTTTTTCCCTTTTGGAAGATACAGGAGCGAAACAATCAACCTATTTCTATTGGAAGACCAAAAAGATTCTTCCAATGTCTCCTTTCTGAGTCCAATGGAATTCATAGGTATAGGAAGAAGCCCCATCAAATAGAGATTTTTTCTTTCGACCATCTTTCGATTGTTAATACGAGATAGAAGGACCACTACTACAAGCAGTACTAAACCTTTGATCGTGAAATATCGATTGCTTGTTGCACCCTGTGAATCACGTGAAAGTAGGATACTCCAAATTCGGGGGTCAAAGAGTTTCATAAAACGTTCTTGGTGGAAAAAAATGTGAGTGAAAGATCCCACTGAATCGAATTTGATCCAGGAATCTAAGAAATAGTGAGAATTCTTGATCTCTCTCAATATCTCTCTCAATTCGAATATCCAGGATTTGAATTGATGTCGTTTCATTGATTCCTCCTAAAGATTTCATTTCAATTGGAATTTGGTTATTCACGATGTACGATGATCCCTGTTAAGCATCCATGGCTGAATGGTTAAAGCGCCCAACTCATAATTGGCAAATTCGTAGGTTCAATTCCTGCTGGATGCACGCCAATGGGAACATTCAATAAGTCTATTGGAATTGACTCTGTATCAATGGAATCTCATCATCCATACATAGCGAATTGGTATGGTATATTCATACCATAACATATGAACAGTAAGAACTAGAATTCTTATCGATACTGGAACTCATAGGGAAGAAAATGGATTTATGGATGGAATCAAATATGCAGTATTTACAGAAAAAAGTATTCGGTTATTGGGGAACAATCAATATACTTCTAATGTCGAATCAGGATCAACTAGGACAGAAATAAAGCATTGGGTCGAACTCTTCTTTGGTGTCAAGGTAATAGCTATGAATAGTCATCGACTCCCGGGAAAGGGTAGAAGGATGGGACCTATTATGGGACATACAATGCATTACAGACGTATGATCATTACGCTTCAACCGGGTTATTCTATTCCACCTCTTATAGAGAAAAGAACTTAAAGCAAAATACTTAATAACACGGCAATACATTTATACAAAACTTCTACCTCGAGCACACGCAATGGAGCCGTAGACAGTCAAGTGAAATCCAATCCACGAAATAATTTGATCTATGGACAGCATCGTTGTGGTAAAGGTCGTAATGCCAGAGGGATCATTACCGCAGGGCATAGAGGGGGAGGTCATAAGCGTCTATACCGTAAAATAGACTTTCGACGGAATGAAAAAGAGATATCTGGTAGAATCGTAACCATAGAATATGACCCTAATCGAAATGCATACATTTGTCTCATACACTATGGGGATGGTGAGAAGAGATATATTTTACATCCCAGAGGGGCTATAATTGGAGATACCATTGTTTCTGGTACAGAAGTTCCTATATCAATGGGAAATGCCCTACCTTTGAGTGCGGTTTGAACTATTGATTTACGTAATTGGAAGTAACCAATTAGGTTTACGACGAAACCTAGAAATCGATCACTGATCCAATTGGAGTACCTCTACGGGATAGACCTCAACAGAAAACTGTTGAGTAACGGCAGCAAGTGATTGAGTTCAGTAGTTCCTCATAGAAAATTATTGACTCTAGAGATATGGTAATATGGAGAAGACAAAATTGTTTGAAGCGCGCACAGAACCGGAAGCGCCCCTTGTTTCAAAGAGAGGAGGACGGGTTATTCACATTTCATTTGATGGTCAAAGGCGAATTGAAAGTTAAGCAGTGGTAATTAGAAAGACCCTCCGGGGAAAAATAGAGATGTCTCCTACGTTACCCGTAATATGTGGAAGTATCGACGTAATTTCATAGAGTCATCCGGTCTGAATGCTACATGAAGAACATAAGCCAGATGACGGAACGGGGAGACCTAGGATGTAGAAGATCATAACATGAGTGATTCGGCAGATTTGGATTCCTATATATCCACTCACGTGGTACTTCATCATACGATTCATATAAGATCCATCTGTCTAGATATCATCATATACATCTAGAAAGCCGTATGCTTTGGAAGAAGCTTGTACAGTTTGGGAAGGGGTTTTGATTGATAAAAAAGAAGAATCTACTTCAACCGATATGCCCTTAGGCACGGCCATACATAACATAGAAATCACACTTGGAAAAGGTGGACAATTAGCTAGAGCAGCAGGCGCTGTAGCGAAACTGATTGCAAAAGAGGGTAAATCGGCCACATTAAGATTACCATCTGGGGAGGTCCGTTTGATATCCAAAAACTGCTTAGCAACAGTCGGACAAGTAGGTAATGTTGGGGTGAACCAAAAAAGTTTGGGTAGAGCCGGATCTAAGTGTTGGCTAGGTAAGCGTCCTGTAGTAAGAGGAGTAGTTATGAACCCTGTAGACCATCCCCATGGGGGCGGTGAAGGGAGAGCCCCAATTGGTAGAAAAAAACCCACAACCCCTTGGGGTTATCCTGCGCTTGGAAGAAGAAGCAGGAAAAGGAACAAATATAGTGATAGTTTTATTCTTCGTCGCCGTAAATAGGAACATTGAAAATCGAATCTTTGGAATTGGAAATAATGTGATGGGCGAACGACGGGAATTGAACCCGCGCATGGTGGATTCACAATCCACTGCCTTGATCCACTTGGCTACATCCGCCCCTTCCCTTATCTAGCTAAAGGATTTTCTCTTTTTTCCATTCATCATTAGACTTCAGATTAAGATCGAGATATTGGACATAGAATGCCAATTTAAAAAATGTAAAAAAAGGAGTAATCAGCCGTGACACGTTCACTAAAAAAAAATCCTTTTGTAGCTAATCATTTATTGGGAAGAATTGAAAAACTCAACAGGAGGGAGGAGAAAGAAATCATAGTGACTTGGTCTCGGGCATCTACCATTATACCCACAATGATTGGCCATACAATCGCTATTCATAATGGAAAGGAACATTTACCTATTTATATCACAGATCGTATGGTCGGTCACAAATTGGGAGAATTTGCACCTACTCTCACTTTCGTGAGACACGCGAGAAACGATAATAAATCTCGTCGTTAGTCGTTCTACTAAGTATTCATATGAAAAGAAAAGCCTTATCTTAATAGTATTTAGACTTAAGAGTCTTTCTCTTTTATCTTACTTTTATCTTATAGTAAGAGTATAGGTCTATTTATTTTCTTTTTAGAGTATACTAATAAGACTTAGTCTTTTCTGACTTATCTTAGACTATACTTCACCTAGGCACTTATCATTCATTGGCGGGGGAAAACTTTTATGATAAAGAACGAAAATAGAGAAGCAAAAG